TACTATTTGATTAATGACAACCCACTATTTTTTTTTTTTTTATATATAAATATCAAGAATGATATATAAAAATGAACGAAGTGTTCTGAATCGATTCCAATATCTCCAAGTTGAAAAAAGAATCGAATATTCATTGATCAAATCATTTACTCCATCATACATAGTCTGATAGATCTTTTGAAGAACTGATTAATCAGATGCGAATAGAATAAAGATAGAGTCCCATTCTACATGTCAATACCGACAAAAATGAAATTTATAGTAAGAGGAAAATCCGTCGACTTTAAAAATCGTGAGGGTTCAAGTCCCTCTATCCCCAAAACCCTAAAAAGGCCCGTTGGCCTCTTTAATTATTTATCCTTTCATTATAAATTAACAATTCGTTATGTTTCTCATTCATTCTACTCTTTCACAAGCGTATTTGAACGGAAATTTGATTTCTTATCACAAGACTTGTGATATATATTATATATGATACACGTACAAACGAACATCCTTGCGCAAGGAATCCCCGTTGTTAAATTTGAATGATTAACAATACTGTCTACTGTACTTAAACTTCCAAAGTCTTATCCAAGCCCTGAAATTTCGTGGATCTTCAAAAAGAAGACTTTGGAATACCTTTTTTCTTATTTACAATTGACATAGACCAAAGTCATCTATTAAAATAAGGATAATGTGTCGGAAATGGCCGGGATAGCTCAGTTGGTAGAGCAGAGGACTGAAAATCCTCGTGTCACCAGTTCAAATCTGGTTCTTGGCACATGATGAATTTGTATGAGGATCTATTCTACAGATTCATTAATAATATAGATCATGTTAACTAAACTATATATATTTTTTACTCTATTTATAGATGAGTAAAATAGACAAGTAAAGATAAAGAGGATATTTATATAAATATGTAAAGGATGTATATGGATATGTAAAAGAAAAGAATTTGATTTTGTTTCCTCTTCTTTTTTATTTGTTCATACTCTGTCTCCTCGCGTTCAATTAATACTTTATACATATTTGAAAAGTTCAATTAGTTGGTTATAAAACCCAAAAGTCTAGTCTAGGGGAGTTGAAAGGCGGGAATGGCCAAGATTCATCTCAGATACAGTACAAATAGAATTAGATTCTCTTTTCATTTATTTGAATTTTTCCTCTTTTCATATTCGATTTCTTCATTTCCCCCTATGTGACTTTCTAAAGCACATCTAAGTGATGTGCGTGATACACAGTTCATAATGCAGAACTCATTTAGTTCATCCTATTAGCTCGGCTCATCCAAAATAAGTATCTTAAAAATTTTATAATCTCACCAAATCTCTAATTGGATTTTTTTTTTCTTTATATTTTAAATCAATAATAATAAGATGAATGAGACTTCAATTACTATGCTATATCTATAAGAGAACGTACAAATGTATTTGAATATCTTGAGTTGTCGAAGTGAAGATTAGTTTCGTATTATTTAATGAGCATCTTGTATTTCATAAAAATTGGGGGCAATATAATCCTTACGTAAGGGCCATCCTACCCAACTTTCAGGCATTAAGATACGCTTTAGACGTGGATGATTATCATAAGAAATTCCCAACATATCATAAGATTCCCTTTCTGGAAAATCCGCACTTTTCCAAACCCAGAAAACAGACGGAATTCTAGGATTTATCCTTGCGGCAAATACTTTTATGCATACCTCTTCCGGTTGATCTATACCATACTCGATTCTCGTAAGATGATACACACTAGCTAACAGTCCGCCCGGTGCTACATCATAAGCACATTGGGAACGTAGATAATTGTAACCATATACATATAAAATGACTGCAATGGAATGCCACTCCTCAGGCTTTATTTGTAAAGTCTCTATTCCTTGGTAATCGAAACCCAAAGATCTATGAACCAGTCCATGTTTGACTAGCCACGAAGACAAACGACCCTGCATCTTTTTTATCCCCCCCCCTTTTTTTATTTTTATTTGTATAAGTATTTCCCATTTACAATGAAAAATTTCTGAAGATTCACTCGTTCTTTGTTATTCTGTACAAAAGTATACTGCCTAATTCACTAATTCGTAGGAAGATACTGAACTTTTGTATTTGAAAAAAGTTTCAGGAGGGATGATCTCTGAAGTAGATGATGGTTGATAGAGTAATCCTTGATCGTAATTTCCAGTATGAGTACTTGGGCCAACATGAAATTTGTGGTTGGTAGTAAAACACCGATTCTCCTCTTGAGACTTAATTCGATCTTCATAGATTTCTCGCGATATTTTCTTACGAAGTTTTGTTATAGCATCTATAACAGCCTCGGGTTTAGGTGGACACCCCGGCAAATACACATCGACAGGAATTAACTTATCGACTCCCCGAACAGTACTATAAGAATCGGTACTGAACATCCCTCCTGTAATTGTACATGCTCCCATAGCAATAACATATTTTGGTTCAGGCATTTGCTCATATAATCTTACTAAAGAAGGAGCCATTTTCATTGTTACCGTACCCGC